CAGGTAAAAATAACATTGCCAAAAATGAACAATGTAATATTTCCATTTCTTTATTAAAAAAGAAGTTTCTTTTGAAGCCAAAAGGAATTTTCCTTGATACCTAACATAATGCATGAATGGATCCTTGAATAACCGCAGGTTACTTTGAAAATCTTTAACAAAGACTTCTACAAGACGCTCTATTTTTCCATAGAAATTTATTCGTTCAAGAAAGATTCCAGAAGATGTTGATCGTAAATGAGAAGATTGTTTGCGGAGAAAGAAAAAAATGGATTCGTATTCATATACATGAGAATTATATAAGAAGAAGAAGAATCTTTGATTTCTTTTTGAAAAAGAAGACCTAGTTTTCTTTAGGTTAATAAAAGTATTCCAATACTCGTGTAGAAAGAATCGTGATAAATGCAAAGAAGAGACATCTTTTACCCAAAAACGAAGAGTTTGAACCAAGATTTCCGGATGGACGGGATGGGGTATTAGTATATCTAACACACAATTTAAATGTGAAAGATTGTCCTCTAAAAAAGGAAATATGGAATGAATTGATCGTAAATTCTGAGATTGTAATGTATTTTTCCGTTCTAGAGAAGATATTAGTCGTAGAGAAAAAGGTATTTCGACAATAAATGCAAATCCATCAGATATTATTTGATAATACAAATTTTTGTTTCGCCCCAAAATTTGATTTTTGTTAGAATCATTAACAGAAATAAAAAAATGATTCTGTTGATACATTCGAGTAATTAAACGTTTCACAATTAGTAAACTATATTTCTTGTCATAACCTGAATTTTCTAAAAAAATAGATTGATTTAAATCATGATCGTGAGCAAGTGCATAAATATACTCTTGAAGTATAAGTGGATATTGAAAATCGGGTTGCTGAAATCTATCTAGCTGTAAATATCTTTGAAGTTCCTCCATTTTAAATTCTATTTGAACCAAAAGTAGAAGATTAGGAGGGTTATGAAATGATACATAGTGCGATACAGTCAAAACAAGGTATTATCTAAATATAGATACCTCGGAGACAGATAAACTTACCAACAGATTCTCTATCCTCTCTTTTTTCTATTTCATTAGTCTATGTTCATTAGACTATGTTATAGGATAACAAAACAAGGTGGTTAAAAATCCTTTATTTTTTTCAACCTAATCGCTCTTTTGATTTTGGAAAAATATTTATTTATCAACATACTGCTTCTTATACACACACATCTCCATTCTATATTAGGGAATGGCAATAATAATAATTAGGATTCATTAAATTAAAAAAATCGAGAATCTACTCACTCATAGGGGGAAAGCCTTTCCCGCATCAGGTACTAATATATTTTTAACATCTAATTAGATGGGGGATTATTCAAATCAAGAACAAAAGCCCGTTACTTTTTCTTTCCCTATTCCCTATTTTTGATAATGATAATGAATTGAAATTGAAGCCCTAGAGCCCTATCCATTTATTAATTCGACCCAACTTCATTTTGTTCCTTCCAAGAATTCCAACAAGGTTTTAGCCCGACCAAAATCAAATATTCTCAGAATTATCCGTTGCTACGACCTGCTCTTTTTTCCATTCATTCCCTTTCAGGATCAGTCGTGGTCTTACAAACTTTACCGATGGTATGGACGAATCCTTCCCTTCATCCAAATGTGTAAAAGATCTTAGCCGCACTTAAAAGCCGAGTACTCTACCGTTGAGTTAGCAACCCCAAAATATAAAATGTGTAGATACAATCAGAATCAAAAAAATATAGAAAAATGAAAAATAGATAGGCCCCTCTTTTTTCTTTTTTATATTATATACTTTTTCAAAAGGACCCACCACTTGAAATGAAAGTAAAACCGAAACCTACGGGCCAGAAAGAAAAAGATCCACTTCATTTATCACGATGAATTATATTTGTTCGATACACTGTTGTCAATATAAATGTTGACAAAAAAAGAATACAATGGAAAAACTAAAAATAGAATTTTTCTAATTTTTTTTCAAATTGAATATTATTCAAATATTCAATTTGAACTTGTATTTAGGCTGGCACCATATATCTAATTCTAACCTACACAGATATAAAAAGTATAGACGGAGAAATCAATAATAAGTAAGAAGTGAAAAATCTCGGATTTCTTTTATCCATAATGCATAATATATTCAATCTATCTAAGTGGAATAAGAAAACTTGATTCCTTTTTTGTTAATAAAGTTCCAATGAAACCGACCAATTGGAGGGAATGTCCACGTTTTTTTTATAGGAAAAAAAGAAAGTTTTGTCGTTCTAAAACATAGGATTGGGTAGAAGTAATGATAAAATAAATCGATACGGACAGAGCGAGAGCGGAAAAAAGGGGGGGGTAACTTATATACCCCCCCTAATTTTTTGTTTGTATTTCCTTAATTGAATTCCGTTTGATTAGGGAGAAGCTCCTTAAAAAGACCGTTTTTCTTTAAAATATCCCGAACAGTTCCTGTAGGTTGAGCACCCCTTTCAAGGAAGTATAGAATAGCAGGAACGTTTAAATTTGTTTCATTCTTTATCGGATCATAAAAACCCACTTTCTGAAGATCTTTTCCTTCTCTTCGGGACCGAACATCAATTGCAATGATTCGATAGACGGGTCATTGGGATAGATATAGATAAACAATACCCCCCCCCGAGAAACGTATAGGAAGTTTTTTCCTCGTACGGCTCAAGATAAAATGATTTGGTTTGCAGTTTTGTCTGTGTATGGAATTCTAATAAATGACAAATGATTCCATAAAATCCTAAAATGAATTAGACTCTTATTTAATCCCATTCACCCTTTTCTTCTTCCTTCTTAAAAAATGAAACCATCCATTCGTACTCATAACTCAAGTTGGATAACTGTCAAATAGTTCAAAGAAAAATCTTTATTTATTGAGTAGTCTTTACCCCTTTTTATTTGTCTCGTTTCAAATCTATTTATATTCTTTCTTTAATCCGATTCCGTTATTGAGACAATTTAAAAGGTGTTTCCTTGTTCTAGGATCCTTTATCTTTGTTTTAAATCATTAGGTTTAGACATTACTTCGGTGTTTTTTAATCCTTTCAAAATGGCAGCAACATACCCTTTTTTGTGATTTTTTTTATCAAAGAATCCTGTGGACGACTGATTCCGAATGATACACTTTGTATCGAAAAGGTTTGATTAATTCCAACAAAATGTCCTTTAAAATTGGGAACTTGCTCGAAGTGGATTCTTTCTATTTTGATATCGAAGATATATTTACGAAGTTGTTCAATTTATTGATTGGCATTAACCCTAGACCGTTGCCCCGAAAAATGAATGAATACTTTCTTTTTTACTCGAGCTTCATCATGCACTATTTACATTACAACCCAACAAAAGGGAGGTTGTTGTGGAACAGAACAAATGATGTCGAGCGAAGAGCACCTTTATTCCTATATAAAATGGTGGATGTAAGAATCCACAGCGGATCATGTCTTTCAAGTCGCACGTTGCTTTCTACCACACCGTTTCAAACGAAGTTTTACCATAACATTCCTCTAATTTAGTTAATTTAGTTTTAATAAAGGGTATGGGATTGATTCAATTATGGAATCATGAATAGTCATTGGTTCAATTGGTGCATAGATATTGTAATTTATGCCCCTTTCTTCTCTATCTCTAATTTTTCTAGAAAAGGAATAAATTATTCAATTATCCTATGTCTCAACCATTACATATATTTTCTATTTTTCATTAGGTCCAAACAAAAATACCTAATTAATAAAGGGGGGGCTCCCTTATTTACGTTACGGAATAGATTAAATATCTATTTGTCTATTTAACATTTGGATATTTGTTCAAAACATTTTTGAGATTGGATATGCTCTGGGACGGAAGGATTCGAACCTCCGAATAACGGGACCAAAACCTGTTGCCTTACCACTTGGCCACGCCCCATTTCTATTCAAGACTAATAAAATTATATAATTATAAATTATAATAATAATTATTATTATTGGTTGTTTGTCAACTGCAGTCCAAATATCTATAGAATAGATTCCTGTGCTTTTGCTAAGTGTAGATAGAGAACTTAACTGAATTTATTGATCATTACATATAATTCAATTAAGATATTGTATGAAAATATGATTTCTTCTATTTCTCATTGAGAATGAGAAGATTTTTGATTGGGTGGGTTTAAAGAAGGATTTTTTTGTCTACCTTACTGACTTTCTTTTTCCTTATATCCACAATTCAATCAAAATGCAATTATCTGCAAGAACAAAATGTCTGTTATGCTAAATATCTTTAGTTTGATCTGTCTTAATTCTGCCCTTTATTCGAGTAGTTTTTTCTTAGGCAAATTGCCCGAGGCCTATGCTTTTTTGAACCCAATCGTAGATTTTATGCCAGTCATACCCTTGTTTTTTTTTCTCTTAGCCTTTGTTTGGCAAGCTGCTGTAAGTTTTCGATAAGATCTTTAATAAAATCCTAGAAAATTCATGATTTATTAGAGAAAAGTCGAATAAGATTAGATCCTTTTTACAGTATGAACTCTTGATTCAAACATAGAAATTCTTGGATAGCCGCAATAAATCCGAGTTACTTCATTTTTTTACCCCTGAATTTCTATTTAAAAACCTATTTTAGGGTTCTCTCCAACAAACAATATTTAATTGTTGAGATGCAAATCTGGAAATCTCTTTTCTATTTCTAGAAAAGCCTCATTTATTGGTATAAAAATAGGATATGTGGTAAAAATGGAGGATCTATTCTCTTTTTTTTTCGAAAATTTATCTTGGAGATTGTGTAATGCTTACTCTTAAACTTTTCGTTTACACAGTAGTAATATTTTTTGTTTCTCTCTTTATCTTTGGATTCCTATCGAATGATCCGGGACGTAATCCTGGGCGTGAAGAATAAAATAAAAATTTTTTCTTTTTTAATTTTATTAGGATTTTTGCTATTCCACATGTTTCACTAAGAACAAAGAATTTACGAAATTTGAGAAAATAAAGCCATCAACGGAA